TTCCAGTACAATTTTGAAGACATTTTTTTTTAAGGCTTCGCAAAACGATCAATAAAGAATTGATCCAGTTCGATTGCTCAATCGATTACTCAATTTGTATTAGTAGTGCCCCAGCCCTAGAGTCCACTCCTTCCCCATACTACAAGTGAAAGGGAAAATGTAAAGACTACCATTAAAGCAGCCCAAGCAAGACTTACTATATCCATGTGAATTATGTCCCCTATTTCTATGAAGGAATTATTCTATTATTGATTAATAATCATAGTGGAATCAATGGCACAGAGTCAAAATAGGATTTTGACTTAAGACTATTGATGAACCAAACCAATTCAATGAATACACTCGTAACAAGTTTCAATATTTTTTGATTTCCGGTAGAATCAGGAAGCATTAAGTACAAATACGATGATACACCCGCCCTTTCTTTGGAAATATCAAAGGAATGCTTCTAATGGAGCATGTAAGAATAGTAAGACCTATTGTTTTGTTTGTTTTAATACCTTTCTTTACTAAGCAAAAACATAAAAATATATATACCATCAAGATAGATAACTATCTATCAGATACCTCTATTTCCTATTTGATCTAAGCTTACTGTCTTTCTTTCTGTGAAAGAATCGGGAAAACCCACCGCCACTATTACTACATAGATTCTTTTTTTTTTTCAACTTTGACCTTTACTCTATAAGAGTAGACCAACCATTCTGATTGCATGTCTGAGCACTCATAGCCTCTCGTGAGTCTGGATACAAAATATCCTCGGGCCTTTCCACAACTCCTAAATTGATTTCCCATCATCGTATCCGATCTAATTTAATACCCGATAGAGTCGCGAGACACTACTTTAATAAGGGTAGTAGTTTAAGAGTAAGAGATTTTGATATGATAGTCTTTCGTATAATCTCTTCTTCAATTCTAGTAGCAAAAACGGAGTGCCTCTTAGGAACCTTTGTATACCGAGATTTCTGACCTTAGTTCTGAATTCCGGAATTGACTCTCACCATTTATTTGATTCAATTGAAAAATCAAATAAATGACCCGAACCAATCATTAAATTAATAAGTGAGAGTTGTTTCATTCCTATTGATACGGGTTTGGGCTACACCCAGATTTTGAGAAAAAAATGACAGTCTTTTCTAAAACCTATGCTATGGGTTATAAAAATTTAGTATTGACACGCCCGCTTAGTCCTTTGCCTCTGCTTCTTGCTCCGCAAGAATTCATCGAATTAGATCGGCAGGATAAGAAATAAAAAATCTTTTGTTGATCAGGCGACACCCGGATTTGAACTGGGGATAAAGGATTTGCAGTCCCCCGCCTTACCACTTGGCCATGCCGCCAAATTGGATCCAAAATGGCTAAAAATATTATCCATATTCTATTACTAACCCTTTTTTGCTTTTTTTTTTGATCTTGAATCCCGTTGTACTTATCCCTTTTTTATTCCTATTTTTTATTTTTTATTGCATCTAGTTTATATTATTCTCTTCGATTGACTGTATCTCAAAATATACATCACTTAAAAATTTCCCTTCTCTTTTCTATTGAGAGTAGAAAAAATGGATTTCCGACGACAGACTGAAAAATTCAGGGCAAATTGGAACCATTAACAATTTACTTTGAATTAGTGAACGGTTCCTCAATTTTTATCTCCACTGAAATTTTGTTTCCTTGAATGGCAAAAGAAAATAAAATTGATTGATGACTAATCACATTTTTTTTCAATAATCAATCCTTTTCAATTTCAATTATCAATTATAACAACATATATGTGTATATGTAAACCCCAGAACAGAAATTGTTACCCGGATACCGAGCCGGGCCTCTCTCTTAATGTACATATCCCTATAGAGAATCATCGTGTTTCAATTTTTCATTGAATATATTGAATAGAAAATACGAATTTTGATGGAGTGTGACCCATGTTGCCCCCCCTAAATGAAATTACAAGAAAAGGTGTGATATGTGGATAGATAGCCGTATCGGCATGTACTTAATAAATACAATACTATTCTTAGTATATTTATATTACGCAATTCAATCGTATTCTATAAATTCCACCCACTACCAAAAAGAATCCGCGAATTCTTTTTTGAACATGAAATTTAGTGTGTAAAAAAAAAAAGGAAACTCTATACTACTTCTGATTATTCTGTCTTTATCTCGTTTATAGATCTCATTTATAGAGAGGAGGTTGAATCTCAACCATTTATTTTTTTGGTATCCCATCGGATAATAATATCATAGTAATAGGTAGAAATTGGATCAATTTTGATATTCTATACAAGACTCCATATGTGTAAGTGACATAATTTTTTTTCCGGGAATATTTTCTCAAATTATTTATATTTGTACCTGTCGCAAATTCGAACTCGCGTCGAAAATGCTCTTCATTCCTCCGTCTCGTCTCCGTTCATACGTATGAAATAGATATATCGAGTTGGCTAAAATTTTATGCGATTCAGTAAACAGAATATATATTCTATTATTGCTAGGTCGA